ATAAAAACCAATGATTCATGATTCAGTAACCCTCTCCAAAAAAGAGTATTTACGCCCATTTATTTTTTGGCGGCATGGCCGAGTGGTAAGGCGGGGGACTGCAAATCCTTTCTCCCCAGTTCAAATCCGGGTGTCGCCTGATCAACACAACAAATGGCTCGGAATCCTGCTTCGCTGATCTGATATAACTGGCCTGATTCTTGCCCGGCGGACGAAAAGAACTGTCGATACTTTATTTTATTTATCTTCAGAATCAGCTTCAAAATACACAGGTTCTATGAAGGAAGGGCTGTAAATCTTTGCTCCGAGGATCCAGGGGGGCTTGACTTATAGGAAAGACTATAACTATCAATCTTTCCTAATTACCTTACCCTACCAGTACCCTACTAATGTCCACTGTAGTGTCTCCTGATTCAGTCGTGAATTAGATCTCGCTGGGATTCGCCGCGGGGGAATCCAATTAGGGGTTGTGGAGGGGGCTGCAGATACTTTGTATACAGACCATACTCGCGATAGGATTTCAGTGCTCAGCCAGTCATTCAATAGTGAATGGTTGACTGGCCCCTATAGAAGAAAGTAAAAAAAAAAGAATTTTGCTGCGGTAACCCCCGCAATGTAATAGGGTGTCTACCGACTGTTTCACAGAAACAGAGATAGTAAGGTTTAGCTTAGATCAAAAGGGAGAGACAGTTATCCATCTTGATGTATATATGTAGATATATTTTCCCTATGAAACGCAACAAAACAAACAATAGGTCTTACTATTACGACATGTTCCATTCCCTTAGTAACATCCCCTTGATACTTCCAATGGGTAACGTGTATCTGTTGCGCTTGTGCTTAATTCTTCCTCACCACAAATCATAGGAAATATAAACTTGTTACAAGTGGATCCATTGGATCGGTTTGTCAATAGCTTTAAGTCATAATCTAATTTTTTTGACTCTGCACCACCAATTCCCCTATTATTATTTTAGGGATCAATAATGGAACAATTCCTTCATATTCATCGAGATAGGGGGCATGATTCACATGGATATAGTAAGTCTCGCTTGGGCTGCTTTAATGGTAGTTTTTACGTTTTCCCTTTCACTCGTAGTATGGGGAAGAAGTGGACTCTAAGGGTACTACTAATTGATTGTAATTGAGTTGAGTAATCAGCTTGTATCAATTGTTTAATTTAATAATTAATAGATTAAAGATTAATTAGATCGTTTTATGTTTAAATAAACATATCTTCCATCTCAAAATTCCACAGAAATTTAGTAATTAATTACCTTTAACCTTTGGATCCGCTATTTCAATTATTCCCACGTTCGTATTTAGAAAATCAAAGCAACTCACCGGATAATGATAGAAAATTGATTTTTTCCAATCGAATTCATTCCTCCAAAATATTCCATTTCATTTTGATGAACCCGTTCTTACCATAACATTAACATCATTATGGATATTACAATGAGGAGCAACAATCCCTATTTTATTTGTTTCCCTCTTTACTGTTCAAAGGGGGAGTCATTCTGCTATTATGTAGATACAATATCTACTTTATACTGTAGGCGACCCAACCTAGTGGTTGTATAAAGAGAGGCTACGCATAAGAAAAGAAGAGCGCCCGGTGATCCACATATACTTACCTTAGACTCCTGGGATTTTATTTATTTATGCTTTATCGCCTCACCATCAGGGTTCAAGCATGAAAAAATCGACGGGGTCTACTACCCCTTTTCCAGATACGAATAACTTACCATAGAACTCCTTGGATCATCTAGTAAGAATCATCCAATTCACAATTATTTCTTTTTCTTCGGAATTGAATTCTAAAAAAATTACCTTGCCTTTCTTTTGTATATGCACATACTACTCCTCCACTCTTTCGCAATAGTAAAATTAATTAGTTCTACTACTTAATCAATACTAAAATCTATCCTGATTTCTGATTATAATTATGAAAGTTATTAACTTAAATACTTAAATGAAAGTTATTAACTTAATTAAAGAGAAACCTATGAATTAGAGCAATTACAATTAAGTTATTAACGTTGGATTATTTCGGATTCATCAAAATACGAATGGATGGGTGGAGCGAAGAGATAGAATGGGAGTGCTATTTGAATCCACATTCTACATATATATTAACATATATAATATAATATGTTATTTATATAATATGTGATTTATATATATATATATATATATAATTTATATATATATATATATATGTGATAATGAATTTATGGATTTGCATCCACATGTATGTAGATACATATTGTAGATTGATTGTAGATGGATCTCTATCAATTCCATATCTTCATACAATAGATAGTACGGTAGAAAGGTTCATATAGTTCTCCCCACCGTACTATCTCATCTATTGGATACATATACCGCGGATTCAATCCAGTCTGCTCATTTCATTTAAGACTTGGAATTGTAATCCCTTTCATTTATTGAATCATTGATAAAAGAACTAAACTAATAAAATAAGACTAACTCAAGTTTCAGTCAAATTAATCATTTTGACTGACTGTTTTTACGTAGATGATAAGTAAAAAAGCAGTAGGAACTAGAATGAACAGCGCAGTAGCAATAAATGCGAGTATATTTACTTCCATAATCTCATAATTAAATTTTATTTTGCTTCGCAAGAAATCGGGATCTAATCCCATAGAGATGATAAATCCTTCTCCATAATTTTGAAATTCAATGGGATTGGATTAATTGAATCCTGATGATACTGAATCGGATTATAATATCATGAATAACAATATCTGATCTATCAAATCAATTCATCGTCGAGAATTGAATAGTATAACATAGGAAGATCTTTTATCCATACCGAATCGAAAAATTCCATTCCTGACCCCCAACCAAGAATCCTTTTGAATTTCTCATATTTTTCTACTCTTTCGTTCCTTTCTATAACCCGCCGTCCTCATTCTTTATAGAATGATATCATATGAATGAGGTTCGACCGGTATTCCATTCGTCACAGATCCAAACAGTAGAAGTGAACTGGAAAACTAATTAAGTTCTAAGCTAAGTTTTTGTGAAGATCTAATCTTCTTGAAAGACAGAGAAAAATGAAAAAAAAAAAGATTATTCGTTCTATTTTCTATTCTCCACCCCCAGAACAGAAGGACACGATCTTTGATTGATCTTTTGTATCCGTATCCTCCTTCCTTGATTGAGACGTATAAATTGAGAATCCAGTGTGCAATTTGGGCGAGATAAAGAGATTGTCCCCAATCCAATTAGTAATTGAGCTTCCCTTGCCCGATGAGAAATGTGAAATAAGGATCCTTCCACCGGGAATTAGATCCTGCTCTTTGTCTCCCCCTCTTCGCAGAAGGTGGAGAGATGAATCAATCGATTCATAGGATCCCAGGGCGGGACGGGACTGACGGGGCTCGAACCCGCAGCTTCCGCCTTGACAGGGCGGTGCTCTGACCAATTGAACTACAATCCCAGGAAAATGAGGTGTACAGCTTACATTATTATTTATTTTGATTTCATATTTCATATTTTATTTCATCGAACCATAACCGTATAGATGGATCATATATAAAAAAAATAGATCGTAATTGACGCTTGGAACGGATATATAGATATACATATCCACATAGATAGAAGAGAAGATGGATAGTAATAGCAAAGCAATCCGTGGTTATTGCCAAATTGACTGACAATCCATCTTTCAATGAAAAAGGGCTCTTCTCTTTTTCATCTTTTTCATTTTATTTCCCGGATTAGCTTAAAGGAATTCATAGATCCAGATTGTTAGAAACATCAGAACATGGAGGAACAAATAGAGTCAGGTTGACTCTTTCTTCCTCCATATCATCATGTATTTTTGGAGTACGGATTGGTTATATCATCCTCAAGGATCGGTGAATTCTTGGGCCGAGCTGGATTTGAACCAGCGTAGACATATCGCCAACGAATTTACAGTCCGTCCCCATTGACCGCTCGGGCATCGACCCAGGAAGAATCAATTCTCGGTTTATTGATAATCCATGGTCAACTTTTCTTTCGTAGTACCCTACTACCCCCAGGGGAAGTCGAATCCCCGCTGCCTCCTTGAAAGAGAGATGTCCTGAACCGCTAGACGATAGGGGCATGCCCGCCCGATCGCCATCATACTATACTCATAGTATGAGTAGTTTTTTGGAATTGTCAATGTCAATACAATGCTAGGATACGAACAACCTTTCGTGTTTTCGTGATTCCGTATACATATATACATATAATATTAATGTAATATTAATGTAATAGAATTTCTCTATTGTTCATTCAGGAACCATTCATTATATATTGTTATATAAGAAAGATATTGTTATATAAGAAAGATTATATAATCTAATCATAATCAAAATAATGGAGTATAGGATATAGGGGATGTCTTGCCCGACAGAAAAAGTAAAACCCCTTCTTCATTCTAATTTTCACTCATTGATTCGCGCATCGTTAAGTCGCTAAGATGAGGTATCTCTATCTCACGCTAAGCCAGAAAATTCAGCTATATAGACATAGACTATTACTATTATATATGTATTTAATTAAGATTAAGATCCCTCAATAAAAACAATTAGGATAGGGTCGGTCTTGGAACCATTCACCGCATACTTATCATTATCATTCAATTAACCTAAACTAGGTTAATCTATTCATTGTTCCTGAATGAGCCCCCATCTGTATATATATAATATGTAATATATATATCCATCTGTATATATATAATATGTAATATATATATCCATCTGTATATATATAATATGTAATATATATATAAATATAATATGTACAATATATATATTATATATAATGTACAAGTATATATAATGTACAAGATATAATTGCATAGGTATATGCAGTAGACTCTTAGTGGGCTAATTCTTGAATTGAATTAAACGGGCCCTTTTAACTCAGCGGTAGAGTAACGCCATGGTAAGGCGTAAGTCATCGGTTCAAATCCGATAAAGGGCTTTTCCATGAAGCTGCAAAGGTCATTTTTCCGCATCCGATAGAGATGGGATAAAAAAGGGAACTGCCTGTCAAAGTTATAATGAGTTATAGGGTTGAACATTTGTTCATTCATTATGATAATAGGATGTCCCGCATTAGGAAGACTACTATGTTACTAAAGGATATACTCCTCCTCATCTTTCATTATTATTATTCATATTTTTTTTTGTCTTGGGACATAGATATTCTAGATACCCAAGTAGCAATTACCAAAGTATTCATACTTCTCTCTTGTTCCAATCAGGATCAAATCCAGCGGAAAAATTATAAATGGATAAAAAAAGTAAGTGGACCTGACCCATTGAATCATGACTATATCAGCTATTCTGATACTAAGACTGATAGTAAGATTCGATATAAATGAAATTGTGGAAGCAGATCTGTAATTTCCTTGGACCACACAACATATTGCGGGTCGGTTGAATCTTCTTGCTCCTGGGTGCTCCAGGGGAATATCCATAGGAATAAATCGCTATTTATTTTCTCCACCGAAAAACGTTAATTCTGAGTTACAAGAGCAATCTATTTTTCAATATCTTTGACTGATTCCAGAAAAAAAAAAAAAAGACTAGGTTATGTCTATATAGGATTTATATACGGATATAGATATCTGATCATGAATTCATGTACCAAATATTTCCCTATCGATGCATCCGATATTTTGGTTCCGCCAATGGCGAATAAATCCGAATCATGAAAAGGAACGTTCATTTCTAGTTTCCTATAGCGGACAAAAAAGAAAGAGTTATCCTTTTTTCTACCGGTTAATTAAGTTAAAGAGGAAAGAGGAAAATATTAAAAGTTTCTTTTTTTGGTTCGACTCATGAAAACATATACTCTGGGTGAAAATAAATACTCTGGAATTTTAGATTCATCCGAGGGAGAAAAAAAACAATAAAAAAACAATCAAAAAATGAAACAGTAACAAAACCATATGATACTATTACTATTAACTTAACTATAACTACTTTATTCAATTATAACTATACTATTTATAAATAGTAGTATAGATCATATTATTATTATAGTAATATAGTATACACAGAAAAGAAATAGAAATTAGGAGAATCTATTAATTGCACAGATATACACAGAAATTGCGAGAATCCATAACATAAATGGTTGATCTTTTCTCAATATCACCACTAAGATCCAACAATTAAATCAGTTGATGGAAGGGAGGGGGGAGATAGATCTGGGAAGCAAGTGGTAGCGAAAGAAGGGATCGGTTGCCCCTTGTCAGTTATTTCATAAATTTTATCTGATTGATAAGGCATAAGACAATTCGGGTATCGGATGGTTATTAGGAATAGGAAAGAATAGTTGAGGCGAGCTAGCATGCCTAGGTCGGTTTGGTACAGTAGAAAGGAAGGACCCGTATTGTATCTTCGAAACCCAATATTTTGGAAAGGGTAGTGTATGGGGAATCATCTATAGACGATTGAACCATCATATACCCAGATAATGATATGAGGTGTTCGAAAATGGTTGAAGTAGTTAAATAGGAGGATCACTATGACTATAGCCCTTGGTAGATTTACCAAAGAAGAAAATGATTTATTTGATATTATGGATGACTGGCTACGGAGGGACCGTTTCGTTTTTGTAGGTTGGTCCGGTCTATTGCTCTTTCCTTGTGCCTATTTCGCTTTAGGAGGGTGGTTCACAGGTACAACCTTTGTAACTTCATGGTATACCCATGGATTGGCTAGTTCCTATTTGGAAGGCTGCAATTTCCTAACCGCTGCAGTTTCTACCCCTGCTAATAGTTTAGCACATTCTTTATTGCTACTATGGGGCCCGGAAGCACAAGGAGATTTTACTCGTTGGTGCCAATTAGGCGGTCTGTGGACTTTTGTCGCTCTCCACGGCGCTTTCGGACTAATAGGCTTCATGTTACGTCAATTCGAACTTGCTCGATCTGTTCAATTGAGACCTTATAATGCAATCGCATTCTCTGCTCCAATTGCTGTTTTTGTTTCCGTATTCCTGATTTATCCACTAGGTCAGTCTGGCTGGTTCTTTGCGCCTAGTTTTGGTGTAGCAGCTATATTTCGGTTCATCCTTTTCTTCCAAGGGTTTCATAATTGGACGTTGAACCCATTTCATATGATGGGAGTTGCTGGAGTATTGGGTGCTGCTCTGCTATGCGCTATTCACGGTGCTACCGTAGAAAATACTTTATTCGAAGATGGTGACGGTGCAAATACATTCCGTGCCTTTAACCCAACTCAAGCTGAAGAGACCTATTCGATGGTCACTGCTAACCGCTTTTGGTCACAAATCTTTGGGGTTGCTTTTTCCAATAAACGTTGGTTACATTTCTTTATGTTATTTGTACCAGTCACCGGTTTATGGATGAGTGCTCTTGGGGTAGTCGGTCTGGCTTTGAACCTACGTGCCTATGACTTCGTTTCCCAGGAAATCCGTGCAGCAGAAGATCCTGAATTTGAGACTTTCTACACCAAAAATATT